ACGAATCGCTTTCTAGATGATCCTTCTAGAAGAAGGTGATTCTAACAATCTTTCTAGTTACTTCGTTCTCTATTTCTATTTGAAAGGATAGGATCCTAAGGAAAGGGATTTTGTTTCCACCGGGCTAAAACAATATGCCGATGTCTCTAGTAAACCAAAGTCATCGTTGAATAGCTATTTTGCTTCAATTTCCTTTTGAAGCAATCAAAAAAAAATGGAAGATTTAGTTACGATTAGAAATTGACTTTCTATCTTCAGCCATGGATCCTTTACTAATACTTATTCAATTGGAAGTCTTGGTCCAATTCAAAAATTATGTTTCGCAATTTCATAATCCAACTTTTCAATTTATAAGTGACTCATGGATACAAATCACGAGAATGCGTATTTTTTTCTCGAATTTCTCATTGAGAGGTAAAGGATTAACTCCTTTTAAGAAATAAAGTTTTTGATCGGAATATGAATAAAACCGAAAGATCCTTTAACTATTAAAGGGTTAAAAGAACGAATCACACTTTTACCACTAAACTATACCCGCTACAATACGATTATTGTATACAAATGGACCTTTTGTCAAACAAGATAATTGAGCATGATCAAGATAGGATCATCAAAGAATCATTAAAATGAGAGTGTTGACTTTTTTCGTGGGGAGATCAAAATGGAATGAGATTCGGAAAAGAGGCTTCATTTAATTTTAATTAAATAACCAATTTTAATTAAATAACTAAACTCTTTTGCTGAAGAAGATAGATACGGATCGAAAAAACACTAAAATCATAACAGAAAAATGCATTGTGGAAGAATCAATAGTTTCTTTTTTAGTTCGGAAAATGAAAAGAAAAAAGAAATAAAAAAAATATAACAAGAAAAAGAATGGAAATAGTCTTTCTTCTTTTTGTTGTTGCTTGAATATAAAATATTCAATTGAATATAATAATAAATAAGAAAAGTCTTTTTGTTTTTAAATCAGATATTTGATAAATCATTATTTATCTATAATAATTCGAATTCGTTGGAACAAAAAAAAGGGCCCGGCTAGGTACTGACCAGGCCAGGCCATCAGAATAAGAAGGGTCTTTCGAACAAAATCAACACAAAGGGGTCTTCCTTATTTTTCTTTAGTTCGATTGTTGGCGCGTTCGAGCCCCTTTTTTAGATAAAGGAAATTCCTGATTTGTGGATCTCTCTCTATATATAATAGAATAGAGAAAGAAGAGAGAAAGAAAGACTCCTTATATTTTACATTATGTGTAATGTAGTAATTATCTTCTTCAATTGGGAGAGATGGCTGAGTGGACTAAAGCGTCGGATTGCTAATCCGTTGTACGAGTTATTCGTACCGAGGGTTCGAATCCCTCTCTTTCCCTTTCCGTTGATGACTTGATTTATTTTTTTTTTTCAAATTTTTAAAATCTTAGTTAAACGTGTGGAATAGATAAAATCCTAAGAAAATGTGAAAATTAACCAAGAAAACCCTTTGGATTTTATTCTTCACGTCCAGGATTACGCCCCGGATCATTAGATAGGAATCCAAAGATAAAGAGAGAAACAAAAAATATCACTACGGTATAAACGAAGAGTTTCAGAGTAAGCATTACACAATCTCCAAGATGATTTTTTTGGAAAAAAAAAGAGAATAGATCTTCGATTTTTCTACCACATATCCTATTTTGACACCAAGAAATGATTTCTAGAAATAGAAATCAATTGTCACAAATTCATTTGTTTTTCATTAACAAAAATTTTCGTTTATATTCAAATTAGATACTGTGGGAGACCCTAATAGGGTTAGGGTCTTTCATTGGAAAAAGGGTCAAAAATGAGGAACTGGGGGTAAGCCGGATTTATGGCGACTATCCAAGAATTTCAGTGTCCGAATCGAGGATTCATACTCTAAAACTTATCTGATTTTATCAATTGTTAGAATTTTTTCTCGAAGAAATCATGCATTTTCTAGGATATTAATTATTAGAAAGGATCTCATCGAAAACTTACAGCAGCTTGCCAAACAAAAGCTAAGAGAAAAAAAAGCACAGGTATGACTGGCATAACATCTACGATTGGATTCAAAAAAGCATAGGCTTCGGGCAATTTGCCGAAGAAAAAACTACTCGAATAAAGGTCAGAATTAATACAGATCAAACTAACGATATTAAGCATAACAGACATTTTGTTCTTGGAGATAATTCCATTTTGATTGAGTTTTTGATATAAGGAAAAAGGAAGAAAGTAAGTAAGGTAGACAAAAAATCCTTCTTTTTCTTTGAACCCACCCAATCAAAAATCCTCCAATCCTCAAAGGAGAATAGAAGAAATCATACTTTCATACAATATGTTAATTGAATTCTATGTAATGATCAATAAATTCAGTTCAATTCTAGATCTATATGTATCAAAATCCTAGTACCAATCTATTCTATAGATATATAGATATTTGGACTGGAGTTGACAAACAACCAATAACAATATTATTGTTTCTTCGTGTAGATTAGAAATTGAAATGGGGCGTGGCCAAGCGGTAAGGCAACGGGTTTTGGTCCCGATATTCGAAGGTTCGAATCCTTCCGTCCCAGCGCATATCCATTTTTTTATGCTCCATTATTCTGATAGAAAGAAGTAGGGGAGTGGATAGGAGTTAATCCATATATAATTTAAATATTTGTGTCTGTTCGAATCTCATTAACAAATGATCAAGTTCCATAACATATTTCTATATGATATGGAGCCAATGTTTTTTCTTTGAATCTCATTTTATTTAGGTATTTCGTGTTTGGCTCTAATGAAAAATTGGAAATCTATGTAACGATTGAGGCAGGGGTGATTTATCCTATCCCTTTTATTTTATTCACTTTATGACAAGAGTCGATTAGTAAAATATTACTCAACCCCATGTTAAAGTTAAACAAAATACATACCATATAATCATATAAAATGAGGAAATGTTTAGCTTATATGGTATGTATCGTTCGACAATAATTTTTGGGTTTTTGTGAAAAAGATTTGTGATCCTTTAAATTATTTAAAACTGAAATTATTTAAATTCAATATTAGAAAATTTCTATCACAGTGACAACTGTTCAGTCTATCTGATAGATACGAAAACCCCTCCCGATTTTTTTTCGATTTTGATTTTCGTAATCAGATGAAAAGAATAAAGATTCAAATCTTAACTTACATCATTTTTTTATACATCTCATGAAAAAAAATTGGATTTCTTTCTTCTTTTCTTTGATCTATTTATCGATTTTCAATTAAATCAGTGATGAGTCAATTAAAAAAGAAAGACTTATCTTCCTATGAAGATCAAACGTGATGCTTATTGTCCAATTTGATTTAAATTAAATCAAATTAAATAATGATGTCTAAATAGGAAACTTTTTCAATTTCAATTAGAAATATTTTTAATAAATATTTTGAATCATTCCTTGTAAGTGGAATCTTTGGTACTCAAAAAATAGGAAATCGTTTAATCTATCCTATTGAGTCGCTTGAAGATGCAGATTCAAAAAGTTATTCGTTTATATTTCTATTTCTTTCTATTATCTATAGATTATTTATGTATGTTAAAGTCTTGCTAAGACTTTTTCAGAAAAATCGTTCTTCTATATATCATCTAGAGAAGAAGAAGTCTAGATTACGATGTCTATGGACAGCTGAACCAATGACTATTCATGATTCCATAATTGAATCAATTCCATACCGGTTCCAAATTAGAGGAATATTATGGTAAAACTTCGTTTGAAACGATGTGGTAGAAAGCAACGTGCGACTTGAAGGACACGATCCGTTGTGGATTTTTCCATCCACCATTTTCGATTTATCTAGGAATGAGGGTGCTCTTGGCTCGACATTGTTTGTTCTGTTACACTCGAACCCTTCGTTTTTTGTTGGGTTGAAAATAGTCCACGATGGAGCTCGAGTAGAAAGGATTAATTCATTTCTCGGGGGCAAGGATCTAGGGTTAATGCCAATTAATCAATTGGAACAACTTCGTAAATGTATCTTCCATATATATATAGAAATCGAAAGGATCCAATTCGAGCAAGTTTCCAATTCAAAACTTGTTGGAATTGATCAAACTTTTTTCGATTCAAAGTGTATCATGCGGGAATCAACTGTCCATAGGATTCTTTGCTAGAAAGAAATCAAAAAGGGTATGTTGCTGCCATTTTGAAAGGATTAAGAAGCACCGAAGTAATGTCTAAACCCACCGATTTAAAATAAGGATAAAGGATCTAAGAACAAGGAAACGCCATTTTAATTGTCTCGATAGTCTCAATAACTGGATCAGACTAAAGAATCCAAATAGAATTTAAACGAGACAAACAAAAGGGGGTAAAGACCACTCAATAAATGAAATTGACTAAAGATTTTTCCTTTGAGCTATTTGAGAGTTATCTAACTTGAGTTATGAGTACGAATGGTTTCTTTTTCATTTTCAGTAAGAAAAAAAAAAGACTGAAATCATAGTCTAATTGATGGCCCATTTGTCATTTAATTTCTTAGAATTGCATACATAGACAAACCTTTGAATCAAATCATTTTTTCTCGAGCCGTACGAGGAGAAAACTTCCTATACGGTTCTAGGGGGGGTATTGTTCATCTACATCTATCCCAATGAGCCGTCTATCAAATCGTTGCAACTGATGTTCGGTCCCGAAGAGAAGGAAAAGATCTTAGAAAAGTGGGCTTTTATGATCCAATAAAGAATCAAACTTATTTAAATGTTCCTGTTATTCTATATTTCCTTGAAAAAGGTGCTCAACCCACAGAAACTGTTCAGAATCTTTTAAAGAAAGCGGAAGTTTTTAAGGAACTTCCATCTAATCAAATGAAATTCAATTAAAGAAAAAAGAAATACCTAAGGGGGGGGTAGCGACTTGTATATAACTTTGTATAATTTTTCTCTACTTGTTTTTTTGATTTCCCCCCCTTTTTCTGCTGTATTTGTATCTATTTATCATTGTTTACGTCGAATCCGATGGTCTAGAACGACA